TGTTTGATGTAGTTAGTACTCAGGTTGTTCGACGCTCAAGAATTCTTATTTAGGCAGTTCATATCATCCCATACATAGTGTTTTGATCTAAGATTGCAATTCTTCCATGTTTCCGCAGTAGCATATTGTTCCATGGAGCTAGGGTCCAAAATAGGAATCAACAAGTGTTTCCACAACTCTACCGCCCGGCCAATCCTGTTCCACTGAATCCCCTCCCTTTTTCATGGCCACATATCTTTACGGCTAAGGAGTGGGAAATCTTTCTCCTGTTACACAAATCAAATGTTTCATCCGGGAAAAGCCACCTCTTTCTCCACAAACAATGTCTTTGTCATTTGATCCAGGAGCCTTCCGTTAGATAGGAACAGCTTTGCTAAATACTGAGAACTCTCGGATAGAGTATTAGAATGAAAAGACCAGAAATAATTCGAATAAATAGCAGTCTCTGACAACTCATCCTCTTTAATCTGCTTGGACCCGCTCCAATACCCATAGGAAAATCCCCAGTCATATTCAGCGTACCTATCCCTGCAATCAAATAGATTGTCCCAAGGGCCCCATATTCTAGGAGCCCAAGTTATGCTATTGAAAATTCGTTCCTCTAGCAGTTTGGCCACATATCTTTACGGCTAAGGAGTGGGAAATCTTTCTCCTGTTACACAAATCAAATGTTTCATCCGGGAAAAGCCACCTCTTTCTCCACAAACAATGTCTTTGTCATTTGATCCAGGAGCCTTCCGTTAGATAGGAACAGCTTTGCTAAATACTGAGAACTCTCGGATAGAGTATTAGAATGAAAAGACCAGAAATAATTCGAATAAATAGCAGTCTCTGACAACTCATCCTCTTTAATCTGCTTGGACCCGCTCCAATACCCATAGGAAAATCCCCAGTCATATTCAGCGTACCTATCCCTGCAATCAAATAGATTGTCCCAAGGGCCCCATATTCTAGGAGCCCAAGTTATGCTATTGAAAATTCGTTCCTCTAGCAGTTCCGGTTTGACCATTCCGTTCCCTTTTTAAAACTCCACTTCTTTTCATATAGCAATCCCTAATCAAAGAGAGAACAATATCCATTTCAAAACATTTCTAACGGATTCCTTGGTTCGGACCGACGAAGTAATGGCACTCGATTATTATCAACCCGAGTGCAATCTTTTTCTGTCGGTAAGGATTGCACCAGAGCACCTTCTACTTCTAATAGGCCATGAACTATAGATTAGATAGAGAAGAATCATTCTGAGCGAGTCCATAAGAAGCGACTCACTTTTTCATCGGTTCCGGGGGAAGACCAAAGATCTTGCGCGACCGGTCCGCCAGAAAAACTCAAAAGAGAAAGAAGTCTCGTTAATCTCTTCATGCTCGTTCCAAGTTCGAAGTACCGTTTGGCCAAAGAAAAAGCCGCTTCCTGACACGATTGCCTCTTTATATAGATAGATAGAGGATCCATGGGGTTATTACTTAGAAGTCTATTTTGTACAAGACCCCCTCCTATCTGATAGAAAAGGGTCCCATGATCCCGAGCCGGTCTTATCTTGGCTCGCAAACCCCAAGTTTGTCTATGAAGAGCTAATCTAATTGTATTAGTTTCTATAATGGATTTCTTATGTGGAATACTAATGGATAGGGCCTCGTTGCTAAGTGCTACAAGATCTAGTGCACTGGAACTCGTGGTTATGGACCCGAATCCTTTAGTATGGAACATTGTCTTTTCCAAGTAAAAACCCCTAGTATATGAAAGAATGAAAAGGTGCTTTCGTTCTTGTGGAATAAGAAGCCCTCGTACCTTAATGAAAGGAAAATAGGAATTTTTCGTTAGGTATTTGACCAAATAGGATCGTCCAGTTCCTATAGAACCCATCACTAAAATATCCGATAGGGCTAAGCGGAACGAAAAGGGTTTTCCATAAGATGGTAAATGAAAACGATTAGCCCCACACGAGGTTTGGGAATAAGTGATTGTCTGATAATGAGCAAGGAATATACGTCTTTCTGCTAAAGAGCATCTATTAAACTCATAATTCATTAGATCCTTGTTAGCAATGTCAACTAGGTATCATAAGTAAATGGATCCCGGTTGTTCAATCCTTTGATAACCAAGGTCATTCTTTGCTAAAGAGAAATGATCACTATGGGTCAGACTCAATAGAATTGGATCCATTCCAAATAGCGAGAATTAGGATTCTTGATCCCTCTCAATCTCTCTTTCAATTCGAGGATCCAGAGAGGTGTTTTCATAGTCATCTCCGAATATTTGCCATCTCCGAATATTTTCTCATTTTTCTATGATATGTCTTTCTATATGAAAATTGGTTATTTACGATGTACGATGATCCCTGTTAAGCATCCATGGCTGAATGGTTAAAGCGCCCAACTCATAATTGGTAAATTTGCGGGTTCAATTCCTGCTGGATGCACGCGAACGGGAACGTTCCATAAGTCTATTGGAACTGGCTCTCTATCTATGGAATCTCATCCATCATCCATACATAACGAATTGGTATGGTATATTCATACCATAACATAAGAACAATAAGAACTCGAATTCTTATCGATACTGGAACTCAGAGCATAGGAGGGAAAGTCGATTTATGGATGGAATCAAATACGCAGTATTTACAGAAAAGAGTCTTCGTTTATTGGGAAAGAATCAATATACTTCTAATGTCGAATCGGGATTCACTAAGACAGAAATAAAGCATTGGGTCGAACTCTTCTTTGGTGTTAAGGTAGTAGCTGTGAATAGCCATCGACTACCCGGAAAGGGTAGAAGAATGGGACCTATTCTGGGACATACAATGCATTACAGACGTATGATCATTACCCTTCAACCGGGTTATTCTATTCCACTTCTAGATAGAGAAACGAACTAAAGGAGAATACTTAATAATACGGCGAAACATTTATACAAAACACCTATCCCGAGCACACGCAAGGGAACCGTAGACAGGCAAGTGAAATCCAATCCACGAAATAAATTGATCCATGGACGGCACCGTTGTGGTAAAGGTCGTAATGCCAGAGGAATCATTACCGCAAGGCATAGAGGGGGAGGTCATAAGCGCCTATACCGTAAAATCGATTTTCGACGGAATCAAAAAGACATATCTGGTAGAATCGTAACCATAGAATACGACCCTAATCGAAATGCATACATTTGTCTCATACACTATGGGGATGGTGAGAAGAGATATATTTTACATCCCAGAGGGGCTATAATTGGAGATACTATTGTTTCTGGTACAAAAGTTCCTATATCAATGGGAAATGCCCTACCTTTGAGTGCGGTTTGAACTATTGATTTACGTAATTGGAAGTAACCAATTAGGTTTACGACGAAACCTAGAAATCGATCACTGATCCAATTTGACTACCTCCACGGGATAGACCTCAACAGAAAACTGTTGAGTAACGGCAGCAAGTGATTGAGTTCAGTAGTTCCTCATAGAAAATTATTGACTCTAGAGATATGGTAATATGGAGAAGACAAAATTGTTTGAAGCACGCACAGAACCGGAAGCGCCCCTTGTTTCAAAGAGAGGAGGACGGGTTATTCACATTTAATTTGATGGTCAGAGGCGAATTGAAAGCTAAGCAGTGGTAATTAAGACCCCCGGGTGAAAATAGGGATGTCTCCTACGTTACCCATAATATGTGGAAGTATCGACGTAATTTCATAGAGTCATTCGATCTGAATGCTACATGAAGAACATAAGCCAGATGACGGAACGTGGAGACCTAGGATGTAGAAGATCATAACATGAGCGATTCGGCAGATTTTGATTCCTTTTCTATATATCCACTCATGTGGTACTTCATCATACGATTCATATAAGATCCATCTGTCTAGAGATCGTCATATACATCTAGAAAGCCGTATGCTTTGGAAGAAGCTTGTACAGTTTGGGAAGGGGTTTTTTGAGAAAAAAGAAGAATCTACTTCAACCGATATGCCCTTAGGCACGGCCATACATAACATAGAAATCACACGTGGAAGGGGTGGGCAATTAGCTAGAGCAGCAGGTGCTGTAGCGAAACTGATTGCAAAAGAGGGTAAATTGGCCACTTTAAGATTACCATCTGGGGAGGTCCGTTTGGTATCCCAAAACTGCTTAGCAACAGTCGGACAAGTGGGTAATGTTGGGGTGAACCAAAAAAGTTTGGGTAGAGCCGGATCTAAGTGTTGGCTAGGTAAACGCCCCGTAGTAAGAGGGGTAGTTATGAACCCTGTGGACCACCCCCATGGGGGCGGTGAAGGGAAAGCCCCCATTGGTAGAAAAAAACCCACAACCCCTTGGGGTTATCCTGCGCTTGGAAGAAGAACTAGGAAAAGGAAAAAATATAGTGATAGTTTTATTCTTCGTCGCCGTAAGTAAATACGTAACTAGGAATATGGAAAATTGCATTTTTGGAATTTGCAATAATGCGATGGGCGAACGACGGGAATTGAACCCGCGCATGGTGGATTCACAATCCACTGCCTTGATCCACTTGGCTACATCCGCCCCTTATCCAGCTAAAGGATTTTCTCTTTTTTCCATTCATCATTATTCTATTTATTCTGACCTCCATACCTCGATCGAGATAGTGGACATAGGATGCCACTCTTTAAAATGAAAAAAGGAGTAATTAGCTGTGACACGAAAAAAAACGAATCCTTTTGTAGCTCGTCATTTATTGGCAAAAATCGAAAAGGTTAATATGAAGGAGGAGAAAGAAATTATAGTAACGTGGTCCCGGGCATCTAGCATTCTACCCGCAATGGTTGGCCATACAATCGCGATTCATAATGGAAAGGAACATATACCTATTTACATAACAAATCCTATGGTAGGTCGCAAATTGGGGGAATTCGTGCCTACTCGGCATTTCACGAGTTATGAAAGTGCAAGAAAGGATACTAAATCTCGTCGTTAACTGAATTCAGAATAGAAAGATTCAGAATAAACAAAGAAATAATTGGATTCAAATAAAGTAAAGATAGACGGGTAATAACCTTATTTATGACAAGTTTCAAATTGGTAAAGTATACTCCTAGGATAAAGAAGAAGAAGAACGAGCTAAGGAAACTCGCAAGAAAAGTTCCAACTGATCGTCTACTTAAATTTGAACGGGTTTTTAAAGCACAAAAACGCATACATATGTCTGTTTTCAAAGCACAAAGAGTTCTTGATGAGATTCGCTGGCGTTACTACGAGGAAACCGTTATGATACTGAACCTCATGCCTTATCGAGCGTCTTATCCCATCTTAAAGTTGGTTTATTCGGCAGCAGCAAATGCTACTCATTATAGGGATTTCGACAAAGCGAGTTTATTCATCACTAAAGCCGAAGTCAGTAGGAGTACTATTATGAAAAAATTCAGACCTCGAGCTCGAGGACGTAGTTATTCTATAAAAAAAACCATGTGTCATATAACAATTGTACTAAATATAGTAAAGAAATCTAAATAATCTTTAGATCTTTCCAAGATTTCGATTCCCAATAAAAAAAGAAATAGAATAGAAAAATATGGGACAAAAAATAAATCCACTCGGTTTCAGACTTGGTACAACCCAAAATCACCATTCCTTTTGGTTCGCACAACCAAAAAATTATTCTGAAGGTCTACAGGAAGATAAAAAAATACGGAATTGTATCAAGAACTATATACAACAGAATAGGAAAAAAGGCTCGAATAGAAAAATAGAATCAGACTCAAGTTCTGAAGTAATTACACATATAGAAATTCAAAAAGAAATTGATACAATCCACGTCATAATCCATATTGGATTCCCAAATTTATTAAAGAAAAAGGGAGCAATCGAAGAATTAGAGAAAGATCTCCAAAAGGAAGTTAATTCTGTAAACCAGAGACTTAATATTGCTATTGAAAAGGTTAAAGAACCTTATAGACAACCTAATATTCTTGCAGAATATATAGCTTTCCAATTAAAAAATAGAGTTTCATTCCGAAAAGCAATGAAAAAAGCCATTGAATTAACTAAAAAAGCAGACATAAAGGGAGTCAAAATCAAAATTGCGGGTCGTCTAGCAGGGAAAGAAATTGCACGTGCCGAATGCATCAAAAAGGGCAGACTGCCCTTACAAACAATTCGCGCTAAAATTGATTATTGCTGCTATCCAATTCGAACTATCTATGGAGTATTAGGTGTAAAAATTTGGATATTCGTAGAAGAAGAATAACTAACCCAGTCTTCCCATTCTGCCCTGTGATAGAATAAAAAAAACAAGAACTTCTTTTTCCCAAAATCCCTAAAAAAAGAAGAAATTAGATCTCTTTCTATAAGATTTAATGAAAATTGATAAATCTTTTAATATAATTGCTATGCTTAGTGTGTGACTCGTTAGTTTTTTCTTTAGGGTGAAAAATGAGGATAGAAAAAACTTAGTAATTCTAGAAAATTAACTAATAACCAACCTATTGCTTCGTATTGTCGAGATCCTAACTAAGAACCAGTCACTATGTGAATAAATACATCTATAAAAAATGAGTAGATCTATCATATAGTTGTAGCAACTGCATTTTTTTCTCTACAAAAGAAACTTGATTTTAGGCTGTGAAGCAAAACTAAAAGGATGTGGATAAAAGGAGGGATGATAGATAGAAGGAAGAAGAATAAGAAAGATATAGAATTCCAATGTGTATGGTCTATGAATTACATCATAAAAAAAAAAGCAATGTGATAAAGCATCAATATAATAAAATAATAAAAAAAAAGAGAATTTGAAATCGTAACTTTTGAAATAACAAATCAAAATTTAAAGAAATAAAAAAGAGCAGCCCGCGTTAATAAAACTGAGAAAATTGACTCGGAAAGAAATTTTTTGGAAGCTCCATTGCAGGATTCAAACCTAACCATTAAAGGAGAAGCTGTGGGAACGACAAAACCTATGAGGCATCGGATTTTATTGAAAAGAATCCTAACACTTCATTGGGTGGGATGGCGGAACAAACCAAAAAAAAAATTGCTTTATTTGATAAGATTCTAAATTAACAAATAAGACAGGAAAGAGTAAATATTCGCCCGCGAAATCCTTATTGGATTAGAATACTTTACCACGATTCAATAAGAATAAAAATAAGGAGATTCTAAAATATTATGGAATTTGAGAAATTCGCACGCTTTCTCATTTAATTCGCGAGGAGCTGGATGAGAAGAAACTCTCATGTCCAGTTTTGCAGTAGGGACAGTAAGGATGACTTGTTGNATTAGAATACTTTACCACGATTCAATAAGAATAAAAATAAGGAGATTCTAAAATATTATGGAATTTGAGAAATTCGCACGCTTTCTCATTTAATTCGCGAGGAGCTGGATGAGAAGAAACTCTCATGTCCAGTTTTGCAGTAGAGATGGAACTAAGAAAGAACCGTCGACTATAACCCCAAAAGAACTAGATTTCGTAAACAACATAGAGGAAGAATGAAGGGAAAATCCTGCCGAGGCAATCGTATTTGTTTTGGTAGATATGCTCTTCAAGTACTTGAACCCGCTTGGATCACCGCAAGACAGATAGAAGCAGGACGAAGAGCAATGACACGATATGCACGTCGTGGTGGAAAAATATGGGTGCGTATATTTCCCGACAAACCAGTTACAATAAGACCCACAGAAACACGTATGGGCTCGGGAAAGGGATCCCCCGAATATTGGGTAGCCGTTGTTAAACCAGGTAGAATACTTTATGAAATGAGCGGAGTATCCGAAACTGTAGCTAGAGCAGCTATCTCTATAGCTGCCAGTAAAATGCCCATACGAAGTCAATTTCTTCGATTAGAGATATAGAACCCCAAAAAGGAGTATTTAAGATAAAAAACCCAGGTTTTTCTTTCTGGAAAGACAATATTTCTTTCATCCTTTTGCATTGAAATAACAAATTGAAATCAAAATAATATGATTCAACCTCAGACCCTTTTAAATGTAGCAGATAACAGTGGAGCTAGAAAATTGATGTGTATTCGAGTCATAGGAGCCGCTGGTAATCAGCGATATGCTCGTATTGGTGATGTTATTGTTGCTGTAATCAAAGACGCAGTACCCCAAATGCCTCTAGAAAGATCAGAAGTAATTCGAGCTGTAATTGTACGTACATGTAAAGAATTCAAATGCGAAGATGGTATAATAATACGCTATGATGACAATGCAGCAGTTATCATTGATCAAAAAGGAAATCCAAAAGGAACTCGAGTTTTTGGCGCGATTGCCGAAGAATTGAGAGAATTGAATTTTACTAAAATAGTTTCATTAGCTCCTGAAGTATTATAAACACTAGTAGACGAGATATAGATCAAAGAAAAAAAAATAAGTAGATTGTGTCTCACGTATATGCTTTAAAATCTAAAATGAAAAGAAAAAGGAAAACATGTTGATTATAGAAAAATTAGGAGGAACCTAGAATTAGAGTCTTATGGGCAAGGACACTATTGCTGATTTACTAACCTCTATAAGAAACGCAGACATGAATAAAAAAGGAACTGTTCGAGTAGTATCCACAAATATTACCGAAAACATTGTTAAAATACTTCTACGAGAGGGTTTTATTGAAAGTGTTCGGAAACATCAGGAAAGTACCAGATATTTCTTGGTTTCAACTTTGCGACATCAAAAGAGAAAAACTAGAAAGGGAATATATAGAACTAGAACCTCTTTAAAGCGTATCAGCCGACCTGGCTTACGAATTTATGTCAACTATCAAGGAATTCCTAAGGTTTTGGGCGGAATGGGAATTGCTATTCTTTCTACCTCTCGAGGTATAATGACAGATCGAGAAGCTCGACTAAACAGAATTGGGGGAGAAGTCTTATGTTATATATGGTAATGGCCCCACCTATAGTACCCGAATTCTATCTTGAACTTCCTATTTTGAAAATAAAAATGGAAAAATAGGAGAAAAAAAATATGACAGAAAAAAAAAATATGACAGAAAAAAAAAACCCGAGAGAAGCAAAAGTCACTTTCGAGGGTTTAGTTACGGAAGCCCTACCCAACGGAATGTTCCGCGTTCGCCTAGAGAATGACACCATCATCCTGGGCTATATTTCCGGAAAGATCCGGTCTAGCTCTATACGAATACTGATGGGGGATAGGGTCAAAATTGAAGTAAGTCGTTATGATTCCAGCAAGGGGCGTATAATTTATAGACTTCCCCATAAGGATTCGAAGCGTACCGAAGACTCGAAGGATACTGAAGATTTGAAGGATACCAAAGATCCAAAGGATTAGGTTTTTCTAGGGTAATAACTTCCAAGTTTCAAAATTTAAGTGAAGAGACTCATTTTTTCCAAAAAAATAGATTCATAGTTTAAGAAAGGAATACCTATATATGAAAATAAGAGCTTCCGTTCGTAAAATTTGTACAAAATGTCGACTGATTCGGAGGCGTGGACGAATTAGAGTCATTTGTTCCAATCCGAAGCATAAACAAAGACAGGGGTAATCTTTCGAAAAAGGAGCTTTTCCTTCTAAAAAGTAAAAAAAGTACCTACGGAAATGTCCAAATTCCAAATAAAAAAATGAAAGTAAAGGATATATTTTACCCTGAAACGGATATCTATATTTTCCCCTGAAACGGATATCTTTGTATCTTTTTTTCTTTTTGTTATTTCTAACTCATATTTATGAGATAATAAAATATGACAAAAGCTATACCAAAAATAGGTTCACGTAAGAAAGTACGTATTGGTTTGCGTAGGAATGCCCGTTTTAGTTTACGGAAGAGTGCACGTAGAATAACAAAAGGGGTTATTCATGTTCAAGCCAGTTTCAACAATACCATTATAACCGTTACAGACCCACAAGGTCGGGTGGTTTTCTGGTCCTCCGCAGGTACTTGTGGATTCAAAAGCTCACGAAAAGCATCACCCTATGCTGGTCAAAGAACAGCAGTAGATGCTATTCGTACAGTGGGTTTGCAACGAGCAGAAGTTATGGTAAAAGGTGCTGGTAGCGGAAGAGACGCCGCATTACGAGCCATTGCTAAAAGTGGTGTACGGTTAAGTTGTATACGCGATGTAACACCTATGCCGCATAATGGATGTCGACCTCCTAAAAAAAGACGTCTGTAAAAGAATTAACCCGCTTTCAAGAGAAATAAACGATTCAATGATCAAATAATAATACTAGTCCGTTATGGTTCGAGAGGAGGTAACAGGATCCACCCAAACACTAGAGTGGAAGTGTGTTGAATCAAGAGTAGATAGTAAGCGTCTTTATTATGGTCGTTTCATTCTGTCCCCGCTTAGAAAAGGTCAAGCGGATACTGTCGGTATTGCCTTGCGAAGAGCTTTACTTGGAGAAATAGAAGGAACGTGTATCACACGCGCCAAATTTGGGAACGTAGCACACGAATATTCTACAATAGTAGGTATTGAAGAATCCATACAAGAAATTTTACTAAATTTGAAAGAAATTGTATTGAGAAGTAATCTCTATGGAGTTAGAGACGCATCAATTTGTGTCAAAGGTCCTAGATACATAACCGCTCAAGATATAATCTTACCGCCTTCCGTAGAAATCGTTGATACGACACAACCTATAGCTAACTTAAGAGAGCCGATTGATTTATATATTGAGTTACAGATCAAGAGAGATCGCGGATATCATACGGAACTCAGAAAGAACTCTCAAGATGGAAGTTATCCTATAGATGCTGTATCCATGCCTGTTCGAAATGTGAATTATAGTATTTTTTCTTGTGGGAATGGAAATGAAAAACACGAGATACTTTTTCTAGAAATATGGACGAATGGAAGTTTAACTCCTAAAGAAGCGCTTTATGAAGCTTCTCGTAATTTGATTGATTTATTTCTTCCTTTTCTACACGCCGAGGAAGAGGGCACTAGTTTCGAAGAAAATAAAAACAGATTTACTCCACCCCTTTTAACCTTTCAAAAAAGATTCACTACTCTAAAGAAAAACAAAAAAGGAATTCCATTGAATTGTATTTTTATTGATCAATTAGAATTGCCTTCTAGAACGTATAATTGTCTCAAAAGGGCCAATATACATACACTATTGGACCTTTTGAGTAAGACTGAAGAGGATCTTATGCGAATTGACAGTTTTTGTATGGAAGATGGAAAACTTATATGGGACACTCTCGAGAAGCATCTCCCAATTGATTTACCTAAGAACAAGTTCTCGCTTTAAATCCATTGCAATTTTTTACTCTTTTTTTTTGAATTAGAATAAAAAGAAAAAAAAGCAATTTTGCATCTTTGGCACAATCTATATTTTTGCGAAATGGATCATAATAAAATAGATTTTAGGTATCTAGGGAAGATTCACTTGGAAGTAACTATTTCCTAGATACCCATGCGGGGGGCTTCGCGGTTGAATGAATCAACTCGAAAAATCCCTAAAAAAGACCTAAAGTTAAGGATTTATCAATGGGTAATGTTGCTCCAATACCTAACCAAAGAGCTACTGCAGTACCGAGTAAAAAAACGGTCGTAGCTACCGGGCGACGAAATGGATTTTGGAATTTATTGACATTCTCTAGAAAGGGTACTGTCAATAAGCCCGTTGGTACAGAAACCATTAAGAGAACGCCCAATAACTTATTGGGTACTGTACGGAGTATTTGAAATACGGGAAAGAAGTACCACTCGGGTAATATTTCCAGAGGAGTTGCAAACGGATCCGCCGGTTCACCAATCATTGACGGCTCGAGAACCGCTAAACCTACATTACACGCAATAGTACCTAGAATTACTACTGGAAAAATGTATAAAAGATCGTTGGGCCATGCGGGTTCCCCGTAATAATTATGTCCCATCCCTTTAGCTAATTTTGCTCTTAATACAGGATCATTTAAGTCAGGTTTCTTTGTTATTGGGATAGGTGAATTCTTTAGGATCCATCCCCCAGAGGAACCGGACATGAGAATTTTTCATCATCCGGCTCGAGCAAGAATGAAAGAAATAAGACCGTGGAGAATCCACAATAGAATAGGGGTATATAATGACTCAATGACTCAAGGCAAGAAAAGCTTTATCAGATTATCTTTTCCCAAGTTGCGCCTATAACTACTCAATCCTATTCTTATGCGTAAATGCTCAATATCCAAGTGGGCTTACAAATTTGATCATGATCAATTGCTTTGTGGATTGTCTCTTGATTAGTTGGTGTTTATCCCCTCAATATCGCAAGTTTCTTACATCCAAACAAAGTATTTACTTGTTACTAATAAAAAAAAGTTTAGCCTACGTTCTTCCTTAGATCCCTTCTTTTACTCCGATAGTATTGCGGATCGAAATCGATGCAAAGAAAATGAATGCATTTCCATACTATAATAAAAAGTATGTGTAATAAATATAGAATTGGGTCATATCACATGACTTATTCCATTTATACTCTATGGGATCTTACGGAGCCTGCTCATGAATGACATGGTTGGGGTATGATCATAGAAAATATTCTCCTCGAGTGAACCAGCCTATCCTTCCTAAATGGGGGACTTACGTGTTGATTGGATGCGGAGACACCTTTGGTCGTGAATTCTAATGTGGCAGATCCAATTCTCTATCTGCATGGCCAAATTAATAATTCAAGTCACACACTCCCATAATCCGCCTTATTTTCTTTCGTAAAATTAACTTCAACTATAACTATTTGTATCAAAATACTTCGAAGTTGAAGAGAAGTGTCCAAATGACATGTCTTATTGTAAAATAAGATATGTTTGTAGCAATGAAATACCACAACCTACCCTAGATGATATATGAGAATTAGAATTCTCTATGATATGCTTTCCCTATAAAGGACCCGAAATACCTTGCTTACGTATCATTGGAAAGTGCATTAACATAAATACGGCAGTAAGCAGCGGTAGTACAAAGGTATGTAAACTATAAAAACGAGTCAAAGTGGATTGGCCCACACTAGCACTTCCACGTAATAATTCCACTAAAGGGGATCCTATTACTGGAATCGCTTCAGGTACACCTGTCACAATTTTGACTGCCCAATAACCAATTTGATCCCAAGGCAAAGAATAACCAGTTACACCAAATGATGCAGTCAATACAGCCAAAACCACACCTGTGACCCAAGTTAATTCACGGGGTTTTTTAAATCCACCTGTGAGATACACACGAAATACGTGCAGGATCATCATTAGAACCATCATACTTGCTGACCATCGATGAACTGATCGGATTAACCAACCAAAGTTGGCCTCCGTCATTATATATTGAACGGAGGAAAAAGCCTCTGTAACGGTTGGTCGATAGTAAAAAGTCATAGCAAAACCGGTAGCGACTTGTACTAGAAAACAAGTAAGTGTAATTCCCCCTAAACAATAAAATATGTTTACATGAGGAGGAACATATTTACTAGTTATATCATCTGCAATTGCCTGAATCTCAAGACGTTCCTCAAACCAATCATATACTTTATTGAGATAGGTAACTAGCCCGACTCCCCCTCCGAGAACCGTATATGAAAATTTCATCTCGTACGGCTCAAGCAGAAACACACAAATTTTCAACGGATATTAGAAAAAAAAAGTTCAAAACTTCACCAGCCACGATATTCGATCGATTTGCCTTGAAGATATGAAATAAGAAAAATCCGGAATTTCTTCTTTGTGATGATAATGCCAAAAAATCTCAAGTTGGCTCATCTGTCTTTCGTATGTTGATCATTAGAGGCCTCTTGACTTTTCTCTTCCCTATTTTTTTTTATTTGATTTTTTCACAAGTAAAAAAATCAAATAAAAATTTATAGTGGTTTTCTTATAGAAATTTTCTTGTTGTGATCCTATAAATCAGTTCAATTAAAACCTTAGATTCATACTAGAGCCACGATGATTGAGTCTCAAGCTAAACAAAAGGCAAGGGTTCTTCGAATAAGAACCGCTTGATCATCATTTATTGAAAGAGAAAAAAATTGTGTTTTGGGCAAACAAAATTGGAAGGAAGAAAATTTCTTTTTTATTAAGAACTACTTGAATTTTTTTTTCAGTCTGGTTGCGAGGTCTAAATAGTGAGTATGAATCATAGTTCCATTTTTTTTTCTTGATCCACTCTATGTATTTCGTGTTCCAGATACTAGAATAAATAATATCCGACGAATTAGAATCATCTTGATAGAGATAACAGGCCCTTTCTATGTATTATCAATAGGATCAATTCTAACAAGTCACACACTCATATTCCAGAGATACCGAAACAAAAAAATCCACGGTCGAACTACCAGAATGTCTAGAAATGTGAAGCTTAAAGTAGAAAGGCTTTTTTTGGATGGAAAAACTATGACTTCATAGTTTTTGTTAGTAGAAACCTAATTCGTTAAAATTCCGTCTAGTAAAACAGAAGAATTATAAATTTCTAAAATGATAGATAGGAATATCGCGAATAAAGCCATTGCGACCCCCATCAAAGGAGTAGTCCCCCAACCCGGAGCTACTTTCCCATATTCCGAATTCAAGGGTTTCAATAAACTACCTGCGCCAGTCCGTTTTGGCTTAGGTTTAGAACTATCTTCAACGGTTTGTGTAGCCATAAATTCTATTTAATCATTGGTGTTGACTTTGTATACTATTCCGTTGTAGTTGTAAATACACGATCTTTTCATAGATCCATTGTAATCTTGAAATTCTATAAAAATGGAAACAGCAACTTTAGTCGCCATCTCCATATCTGGTTTACTTGTAAGCTTTACTGGGTATGCCTTATATACCGCGTTTGGGCAACCCTCTCAACAATTAAGAGATCCATTCGAAGAACATGGGGACTAATTGAAGTAAGAAGTCTCCCCTCTGGGGGACTTCTTACTTCAATGAAATTATTTCATTTTTTAGTCGGAACCTTAGGTGGTTCTCGGAAGAAGATAGCGAAAAAAATTATCCCTAAAGTCGAAACTAAAAGGAACGTATAAACCAATGCTTCCATAGATTCGATCCTGGTTTATTTACAATTATAACTTCCACACCTATTCACTTATCATTTGGGAGCATTTCCCATATAAAAAAAGAAAAAGAGTCAAAGAAAGGACAGGAGATGTTTCTCATGTCAAATCAAAAAAGAGAGGTGAAAGATACCATAGCAATGTGGTATCAGGCTGCCTGTCTCCTTGTAGTTGGATCTCCAACTTTTTGGAATGTTCCAAATTCAACTTGAGCATCCAAGTCTGGATCAATACCAGCAAAAACATCTCGGAACAAGGTTCGAGCCCCATGCCAAATGTGTCCGAAAAAGAAGAGCAAAGCAAAGGTAGCATGACCAAAAGTGAACCAACCCCTTGGACTGCTGCGAAAAACACCATCTGATTTCAAAGTAGCTCGATCTAATTCAAAAATTTCCCCTAATTGAGCACGTCGCGCATATTTTTTTACAGTAGCAGGATCAGAATAACTTACTCCATTAAGTTCGCCACCATAGAACTCCACCGTTACCCCTACTTGTTCAACACTATATTTGGATTCTGCTCTTCTAAAAGGAACGTCCGCTCTCACAATTCCCTCTTCATCTACCAAAACTACCGGAAATGTTTCAAAAAAAGTAGGCATACGACGTACAAAAAGCTCGCGTCCTTCTTTATCTCTAAAGACGGGATGTCCTAACCATCCAACAGCTATTCCATCCCCATTGTCCATTGAGCCTGCTCTGAATAATCCCCCCTTTGCCGGATTATTACCAATATAATCATAAAAGGCTAATTTTTCGGGAATTTTAGACCAAGCTTCTGACAAACTAAGATTTTCGGCTAACCCATCGCTAACTCTTCGATATATTTCTTGCTGAAAGTATCCCTGATCCCACTGATAACGAGTAGGCCCAAATAATTCGATTGGGGTAGTTGCCGATCCATACCACATAGTTCCAGCAACTACGAAAGCAGCAAAAAAAACAGCAGCGATACTACTGGAAAGTACAGTTTCAATATTGCCCATACGTAATCCTTTGTATAGACGTTGCGGCGGACGAACACTAAGATGGAATAGGCCCGCTAATATGCCCAATGTACCCGCAGCAATATGATGCGAAGCTATTCCTCCCGGAACGAAAGGGTCAAAACCTTCTGCACCCCACGCAGGATTTACAGCTTGTACTTTTCCAGTTAGTCCGTAAGGATCGGACACCCATATCCCAGGGCCATATAAACCCGTTACATGAAATGCACCAAAGCCAAAACAAGCCACCCCTGCAAGAAATAAATGAATTCCAAAGATCTTGGGCAAATCCAAAGAAGGTTTTCCCGTCCGCTCATCACAGAATATTTCTAGGTCCCAATATACCCAATGCCAGATAGCTGCCAAGAAACACAAGCCAGAAAACACAATATGCGCACCTGCCACACCTTCATAACTCCAAATACCCGGATTCGTTACAGTTCCTCCTGAAATACTCCAACCACCCCAGGAATTGGTTATTCCTAAACGAGTCATGAAGGGGATGACGAACATACCTTGTCTCCACATTGGATCCAGAACAGGATCAGAAGGATCAAAAACCGCTAATTCATATAAAGCCATCGAGCCAGCCCAACCAGAAACTAGAGCTGTGTGCATTATATGCACCGAAAGCAATCGACCCGGATCATTCAATACGACAGTATGAACACGATACCAAGGCAAACCCATGGAAATACCCCTTTAGCAAAGAAAAATAGACACGATGTCGCTTTATTTTATCGCATTGGAAAAAACTATCCATACATATCCTATGTACCTAACCCTTCGAGGGGATTCTATGTCAGAAAGCGTAAATATTTATTTCATTCCATTAAAAATAACAAGCCAATTCTGTTTGTAAGAAGAAAGAGAAGCAGATCTATTCTATACTCGATAAGTGCCAATATGCAATGGGTAGCTTGGGCTATTTGGGAAAAGTAAGAATAGATCCTTAATCCCTCTTTGTTTATCATTCGAATCACGGATTCCTTTTTCTTTATTCAATCTGTCTTACTTTCCTTATATGTATAATCTTTCAATCTATGTATTAATAGAATCTATAGTATTCTTATAGAATAAGAAAAAAATGAAGATAATAAACTCTGGATTCTTTCTTTCTCTTCCATTCTTACGTTTCCGTATTAAAGTGTAGTTTTCTTACTTAAATTTAATAATATTAATCTAATATGCCCATTGGTGTTCCAAAAGTACCTTACCGGATTCCCGGAGATGAAGAAGCGACTTGGGTTGACTTATACAATGTTATGTATCGAGAAAGGACACTTTTTTTAGGTCAAGAGATTCGTTGCGAGATCACGAATCATATTACAGGTTTGATGGTATATCTCAGTATAGAAGATGGAATTAGCGATATTTTTTTGTTTATAAACTCCCCTGGCGGGTGGCTAATCTCAGGAATGGCGATTTTTGATACGATGCAAACGGTGACACCTGATATATATACAATATGCCTCGGAATAGCCGCGTCCATGGCCTCCTTCATTCTGCTTGGAGGAGAACCCACCAAGCGTATAGCATTCCCTCACGCTAGGATTATGCTTCACCAACCCGCTAGTGCTTATTATCGGGCAAGGACACCAGAATTTTTACTAGAAGTGGAAGAGTTACACAAAGTTCGCGAAATGATCACAAGGGTTTATGCACTAAGAACAGGCAAGCCTTTTTGGGTTGTATCCGAAGACATGGAAAGGGATGTTTTTATGTCAGCAGACGAAGCCAAAGCTTATGGACTTGTCGATATTGTAGGGGATGAAATGATTGACGAGCACTGCGATACTGATCCAGTGTGGTTTCCAGAAATGTTTAAGGATTGGTAGTGGCTGGATTTCTTGTAAATTTATTTCAAACCGAAATTCGGATTTTATGCTATTTTATAGAAAATAGAAATACTTCATGATGATGAATCATCAGGTTAAGATCGATCTAAACCAATCCGTTTTTTCTATATACATACGACATGCCAACGGTTAAACAACTTATTAGAAATGCAAGACAGCCAATACGAAATGCTAGAAAATCGGCCGCGCTTAAGGGATGTCCTCAGCGTCGAGGAACATGTGCTAGGGTGTATGTGCGACTCGTTCAGATCATGAGTTCAAACAAATAAGAAAATTTTGGAAGTATCCATGATCGGTACCAATGAATAGGATAGAGCTTCTCTATCCTAGATTTCTATGGTATATGGAATTTATGGTTTCCTTTGGTGCAAATCCAATCATCTAGATTGGAATTGCAAGAAGCAATTCCTCCATTGGTAGCAAATGGTTATCCATTAAGCGGAGGAAATAGTAATAAAAAGAAAAAGGTTTCTACTCCTTTATCTTAAAAGAACGGACTAAAGGGCCAGCTACTTAGTCAACTTTCATAATTAAATACCGTCACTGTATGAATAACTCTTATTGTGAAAAGAGCTATTTACTCTATAATGGATAGGTAGAGCCAAAGAATGTGAACTATACAAGTTCACAATACCTTTTGATGAAATGAAAGAAAGGCTCCGGTGTATAGAGAGGGCCTCGCCGTTTAAAAGGGAACCATAGAAACGATGGAACCCACTGTTTTTTTTAATATCGTTAGAATTTGTTATTTCTATGCAAAATAAGTGAAGAGAATAGACTAAAAAATCGTGGTTGGGAAGGTTATAGTAGCAAAAGCCATTGGAATTAATATTTTATATATCGGAATAATTCGTTTTGTTATTAATGGGAAAAAAGAGGGTTAAAAAGAAGAGAAATCATTAGTTATTCATTAAGGTTAATTTGATTCAATGACCAGAGTTCCGCGAGGATATATAGCTCGAAGACGACGAACAAAAATGCGTTCATTTGCCTCAAACTTTAGAGGGGCTCATTTAAGACTTAATCGAATGATTACTCAACAAGTAAGAAGAGCTTTTGTTTCTTCTCATCGAGATAGGGGTAGGCAAAAGAGGGATTTTCGTCGTTTGTGGATCACTCGGATAAACGCAGCAACACGGGTATATAACGTATTCGATAGTTATAGTAAATTAATACACAATCTGTACAAGAAGGAATTGATTCTTAATCGTAAAATGCTTGCACAAGTAGCTGTATCAAATCCAAATAATCTTTACACGATTTCCAATAAAATAAAGACCATCAATTAAAGGGATAAAAAAGTAATATACAGGAATAATTAAAAATGAATTCCCGGAGAGGGAACTCCGGGAAGATACAATAAATTAAGATTAAGTGGTAGGAATCAACGAGCGTGTTGCAATAAATAAAAAAACTATTTCTTTTTTCCCATTTCTCTTTCTTATAACAAACACAAGAATCAAAACTGGATTACTTTCTTTATATATGAGTCTGACCCTTTCGAATAAAACATCAACAATCGGAACTTAAGTTTCGATTGTTGTTTCTTAAATTCTGGTTGTAGTTTCTTAAGTTTCGATTGGAGTTGAACTTTTGTGTTAATTGAGGAATATGTCTATTTTTTCTGTGTCTAGGACCAGTAATTATTGAAATTGACTGGGCTTGAAATTGCTTCTCATTCTCATAGTTACGAAATGGTAAGAAAGATAAAATACGAGCCTGTTTTATAGCAAGAGTAATTAATCGTTGTTGTTTCAAGGTTAATCTATTTATTCGTCTGGATAATATTTTTCCTTGTTCACTAATAAATCTATTAATTAAACTCATGTTTCTATAATCAATTCGATCCCCCGGGCCTATTCGAGAACGCCTACGAAAAGGTTGTTTGGATTTACGAAAAGGTTGTTTGAATTTACGAAAAGTTTGCTTTGATTTATGAAAAGTTTGTTTGGATTTACGAAAGGGTTGCTTAAATTTATGAAAAGGTTGTTTAAATTTATAAAAAGGTTGTTTAGATATATACATGATTTATTCCTTATTTTAAAATTTGAAAAAAAAAAAAAATGGATTTCTTTATTTTATTAATTTTGGATCCAGAAGAAGTAGTCTTTCTTTGGTCCATATATTATTTCATTCATATACTATGATATAAAAATATCAAATATCCATATATTATTTCATTCATATACTATGATATAAAAATATCAAATATAAAAATATAAACCCTCTATACAATACATATAAAATAATATCTAACTAAAATCAGATGAGTTGATTTGTATTTTGTGTTCCATCTATGTTCTATATATTTAATAAGATAATAAGAAGTTCTTACTCTTTCTGTTCTTTGAAAAAATTGAACACACGGTGCTCCTATTTCTTTATTTCATTATGAGTCGTATGCTTGCGACAATAACGACAAAATTTTCTTAAGACTAATTGTCCGGGTGTATTGTGGCGATTCTTTTGAGTACTATATCTGGAAATCCCCGTCGATTCCTTATTGGTACCCTTTCGAACACAATTAATACATTCCAAAATAACTCGGATTCTAACATCTTTGCCCTTGGCCATGAACCTCCTTTCCTTTTTGGATCGACTTAACTTAATTCTTATACCTATTCTTTTATTCTTCTATTTTGGATCCAAAGAAGAAGAATAAAATCCATAGAAGCTCCTAACTAAAAATGTGATTTCTAAAGATTTTGTTGTAATTCTTCGAATTCTCTAACGAATCCAATAGAATAAAAAATTTTTGAAATTCGTAAATTAAGTAATAAAAAATAGAGAAATAATTAAAGAATACAATCCTTATCCATCTTTTCTTTCTTTTTGCTTCATATACTAAAAAAGAATTCAAAAAGGGAAAATTTTTGTCATGTCACGAAGAATTCTATCTTTCGCATAGGAATAACTAGAATTAAAAAAAAGGGAATGACAAAGCATCTGGGAATAAACGATTGATTTCTATCAATAAACCTGCTAAAGCCCCAAACCATAGAGTACTTAGCACGGGTGCTACAGAGAGATATGTTTTTATATCCTGCATTGAAAATCCTCCTTCCGTATTGGAATACATATATGATCAGATACTCTTGCCCAAGATCCTTTGTATTTCTTTTGTTTAGGCGAAATTCCTAACTAAAAAAACAAAATCAGTATTCTATATATATAGAATGAATCATAATAGACGAGATTTTCCTATCCCTAAAAAAGATGACCCCTTCTTCCTATACATTACTAAGGAATAGGAATCGTTCTTTTCTAGGTGAAATTCGACTGGATTTTAGATGTATACCCTTCCTTGATTATATGAGACCAAAAACAAGAAATGACAAGAAAGTTCTATATAGGTAGAGAAATAGAAGAAAATTACGATGTGGAAAACAAGAAAGGAATTATGTACAATCCCCTTGTAGAACAATTTGGAAAAGGGATGTAGCGCAGCTTGGTAGCGCGTTTGTTTTGGGTACAAAATGTCACAGGTTCAAATCCTGTCATCCCTACCTATAAATTCTCTCTTCTTTATGGGCAGTAGTGGGAAGATCAATTAAAGTGGGTATAACTTGAATTTGTGGATACTATACAGACGTGAGACACGTTAGGAGTAGAAAAGGATTTTTTGAGAGCGCTCTTAGTTCAGTTTGGTAGAACGCGGGTCTCCAAAACCCGATGTCGTAGGTTCAAATCCTACAGAGCGTGATTCCATATATCTTATGTCAAAACGGAGTAAAATAACTTAAAAAAACAAAGTAGAATTGCAACTCCAATTTGACCTCCTCCAGACCAGAGAAGAGAGGAGGTCAATCAAAAAAGAAATATTACTCAATCAAAGATCCAACTGATCCCCACGCCTGTATTGCAAATACGCAGTCACGAATAATCCCGCTAAAGTAATAGGAATTAGGCCTAAGACGATTCCAAATAGAAAAACTTCAATCATTTCGATTTGTTCGAGGGGATAAAAAAAAAGAGGTACGATCTATCTCTAAATAATAGTCTAAATTATCCACGAATCTCAATGACCAAGAAAAGAGTTGATAATTAGTGTGGAAAAGAGTCTAGAATACCGGGAATCCAAAAGAAAGATTATTCTTTTCTGACTTATTCATTCAATTCATTTCAAATAAGACGTATCTTGTTCAAGCCAATAAATAGAGCTGGGGTTATAGTTAAAGCAGCCAGTAAAAAACCGAAATAACTAGTTATAGTAAGCATGAAGGGGTTAAATTCCATTTATTTTTTTACTACACTACATATGTTGGTAAAGCACTTACCTAAGTTATGGAAAATTCATAATTCATCGGTTATTTTAGATAATACTAAAAAACAAGATCGAGTGAGATAAAAAAGTGTAAAAGAAAATTGATTCATCAGACGGGACATGAGTCCCTAATGCCGAATCAAGAGATTTGTTGTGGAATTTGTCAGTAAAGTAATAATATTAAAAACTAGATCATCTAACCCCATTGAAAAATAAAATGGGGTTTTCGGGGAAATTTTGGAAAAAAGATTAATAAAAAATTCAATTTGAAAAAAGTTCTTTCTATTTCGGATTATTTCTTTTTCAATAGGATGGATTTCATCCTTTTTTTGGAGCAAACGGTCAAATATTCCCCTATTCCTTCTTATTTTAACTCATTGTATTCCATATGGAATAAGAGTAGAAGAAAAGCATTCCACGACCCCCGAAGGGCCCCCTGAAAAAGGGAACTCTTCCTTGAATTTACTTTTTTTTT